CTCGAATTCTGCAATTGTGGCTTCTATGGGATTTTTTATAATTTGGATATGCTATTTTGGAGTAAATCTATTAGGAATAGGGCTGCATAGTTATGGTTCATTCGCATTAACATCTAATTGAAGAAAAGGCCTTACGAATACAATACACAATACGTAGGAATAGCATATATAGGAATAGCATATATAACGAAAGTTTGTATGAGTTTTTGAGAACCATTTGAATCACTACTTGATTCAAATGGTTCTCAAAAACTCATACAAAAGTATCGGATTACGCGATTACAATTAATTACAAATTTTACTTAAAAGATTTTTAAGATAAAGAAAAAGAATACTTATTTTTCTTTCTTTTTATATGCCTTAATTGATGAAAACTATCTATAAAAGTAATTAGATATAATAGCTTCTACCTTGTCAATTGATAGTGAGAGAACGAAATCCGGATAAATACCAATACCTATTACGGGTAGAAAGATACAGATTGAAACAAAAAGTTCTCGCGGTCCAGAATCAAAAAAATGAGAATTTTTAAAATAAAATTGCTTGTATCCATAGAACATCTGACGTAACATAGATAATGAATAAATAGGAGTTAATATCATTCCAATTGCCGTTACAAAAGTTATTAGTATTTTTGGCATTAAAAGATATTTTTGGCTCGTAATTAGCCCCAAAAATACTACCAATTCAGCAACAAAACCACTCATTCCAGGCAATGCAAGAGAAGCCATCGAGAAGCTGCTGAACATTGTAAATATTTTTGGCATTGGGATAGCTATTCCTCCCATTTCGTCGAGATAAACAAGACGTATTCTATCGTAACTCGTTCCTGCCAAGAAAAAAAGTGCAGCACCAATAAATCCATGAGAAATCATTTGTAAAATGGCCCCGTTGAGTCCTGTATCAGTTAGGGAACCAATTCCTATAATTATGAAACCCATATGAGATACGGAGGAATAGGCAATTCTCTTTTTTAAATTGCGCTGACCGGGAGATGTTGAAGCTGCATAGATTATTTGAATTGCGCCTACTATCATTAACCAGGGAGAAAATATAGAATGCGCATGGGGTAATAATTCCATATTGATCCTAACCAACCCATATGCTCCCATTTTTAATAAGATTCCTGCTAAAAGCATACATGTACTGTAATGTGCTTCTCCGTGGGTATCTGGTAACCATGTATGTAGGGGTATAATCGGCAATTTGACAGCATAAGCAATAAGAAATCCAAAATAGAATATTATTTCCAATGCCATGGGATACGATTGATTGGCTGATGTTTCAAAATTTAATGTTGGTTCATTGAAACCATATAAACCCATACCCAGAACTCCCATTAAGAGAAAAATTGAACCCCCTGCGGTGTACAAAATAAATTTTGTAGCTGAGTACAAACGTTTCTTCCCCCCCCACATGGATAGAAGTAGGTAGACAGGAATTAATTCTAACTCCCACATGATAAAAAAAAGTAAAAGATCTCGAGAAGAAAATGATCCTATTTGACCGCTGTACATTGCTAACATGAGGAAATGGAACAATCTCGAATCTCGAGTAACCGGCCAAGCCGCTAAAGTAGCTAAAGTAGTGATGAATCCCGTGAGTAAAATGGGTCCTATGGAAAGTCCGTCTATTCCCAGTCTCCAGTGAAAACCAAAAAAATTAATAAATTTATAATCCTGTTCTAATTGGATTAACGGATCGTCAAATTGGAAATGATAACAGAATGCATAGGCCGTTAGAAGCAGTTCTAATAGACATATACAAATAGTATACCATCTAATAACCTTATTTCCTCGATGAGGAAAAAAGAAAATGAAAGTACCCGCGAATATCGGCAAAACAACAATTATTGTTAACCAAGGAAAATCATTCGTGGTAAAGACAAGATACACTTTGACCAGAAAAACCCGTGCTCGAAAGAAAATAATATAATTTATCGAGTACGGGTTTTTGTCGGTAAAGATAAAAAAATGGATTCAAGTGGAATTTTCTGGAACGTATCAATAAGCTAGACCCATGCTACGAGTTGTCTCATGCCATAAATAAACCCGGACACTCAAGAAATCCGTCGGACAAGCAGATTCACACCTTTTACAACCTACACAGTCTTCGGTTCTTGGGGCAGAAGCAATTTGCTTAGCTTTACACCCGTCCCAAGGTATCATTTCTAATACATCCGTGGGGCAGGCTCGTACACATTGAGTACACCCTATACACGTATCATAAATCTTTACTGAATGTGACATTGGATTTATAAATTTTTTTAACATCATAAATTTTCGATCTAGTAAAGTAGCAAATGAATTATATATTGTAGACACCAGACGAATCAATGCTTTAGATTTACCAGAATCAATCTGCTTCCGGATCTGTTCATGAAAGAGGGCCAAGATACTTTGATTTATTACGTTTTAGCAAACAGCACCATATACTTATGTCGCACATACCAATTCAAATTGGAGGATGTTCTATATTTTTATTTATATGTATATGATTACTACTATTTATTTATTCAACAAATTAGATTGATTGATACGAGTTGATTTTCTGTTACGATGAATTGATGAAATAATAGCTAATCCAATAGCTGCTTCAGCAGCTGCAATTGCTATAACAAAAATCGAGAAAACGTCTCCTTTTAATTGGCGACTATCAAATAAATCAGAAAATGTTACGAAATTTATATTAACTGCATTCAGTATAAGCTCAAGACACATAAGCGCTCGAACCATATTTCGACTTGTAATCAATCCATAGATACCGACGGATAATAAATAGGCACTCAAAACAAGTACATGCTCGAGCATCATTGACCAATTCCTCATCAATCTCGATTCGTTTCAATATGAACAACAATTCAACCTATTCAATTAACTAAAATATAATCTAAAATTAACTAAAATATAATCTAAAAAGTACGTAATAAAAGAAGGTATTGGTAATAGATAATAGATCTAACTAAGATCATTTACATTTTTTTAATTTTAGACATGAACAATAAATAGAATTTAAAGAAAAGAACAAGCCCTTAATTAGTTAAATTAGTAGAATTTAATTAATATTACTAAGTATTTAGTATTGCCGAGCCATAGCAATTGCACCTATCAAGGCAACTAAAAGAATTATCGAAATAAGTTCAAATGGAAGAAAAAAATCTGTTGATAAATGAATCCCAATTTGTTGACCATTATTTATCAAGTCCTGCTCTATAATCTGGTTTGACCTTGTAGTCCAAAGAATACCGTACCATGACGTATCTGGGATAGTAGTAATTAGTGAAACAAAAATACTTGTACAAACGAGCGAAGTGACTCCATCTCCAACAGTCCAAAGACGGAAATCATTGTAATATTCTGAACCATTCATAAACATCACGGCAAATACAATTAATACATTTATTGCTCCCACATAAATAAGGAGCTGCGCCGCAGCTACAAAATGGGAGTTCGATGGAATATGGAATAAGGATGTACAAACAAGAACCAATCCCAATGAAAAAGCAGAAAAAATGGGATTGGTAAGTAATACCACTCCCAGACCTCCCACTATAAGACCCAATCCCAAAAAAACTAAAAGAAAATCATGTATTGGTCCAGGCAAATCCATTCTATGTAAAATAAGAGATAAATTAAGTCGAAATTTTTCATGATCCTATTGACCAAACCAGGAAAAAAAAGAAGTTACCCTATTTTTTTGATACGCTCCTAAACCTAATGGAGTTTGGGTTGATATAGATACACTTATTAATTGAATGATAGATACTATTTATCTATCCGTTTCTCTATCCAAAAGTTTCGTTCGAAATTTAATTTATTGATTATTAATTTTATTATTATTATATTATTAAATTTTAAAATTATTATATTATATTATATATAATATATATTATTTATATGAATCCATTTTCAATCCAAAGCAAATCATTATTCTCACCACCCCATAGTTCGAATTTTGAGTTATTGACTAATAAAAATGAAAGAAGTTTCGCTCCTTTAGATCAAAACTTAATCTTAGTAATTGGTAATTGTTCTTGAATCAAGTGGTTTACCCGTGTCTTTTTTGATTTGAGTCAAATTCATAATTGTTCGAATTGTGTAATCTCCAATTACTGACATTGGCAACCGTCCCAAAGCAATTTGATTATAATTCAACTCGTGACGATCATAAGTAGAAAGTTCATATTCTTCAGTCATTGATAAACAATTCGTTGGACAATATTCAACGCAGTTACCACAAAATATACAGATTCCGAAATCAATACTGTAATTAAGCAAGCGTTTCTTTTTAATATCAGTTTCCAATTTCCAATCAACAACGGGTAGATCTATAGGGCATACCCGAACACATACTTCACAAGCAATGCATTTATCAAATTCAAAGTGGATTCGACCGCGGAAACGCTCTGATGTGATCAATTTTTCATAAGGATATTGAATAGTTACAGGTAAACGATTCGCATGGGATAAGGTAATCATAAAACTTTGACCGATATACCTTGCAGCCCGGACTGTTTGTTGGCCATAATTAATGAACCCAGTTACCATGGGGAACATATCTTGAATATTTATGAATAATTTGATGTTTCTTTCTCTTGTTTGAGAGAAGCTATGAATCTAGAATATCCTGTGCCTTTACAGTGAAAAGAGTTGGGAAGAAGTTGTCAATAATAGATTACCTAAAGAAATAGGTAAAAGGAATTTCCACCCAAGATTTAATAGTTGGTCCATTCTCATCCTAGGTAAAGTCCATCTTGTTGTGATAGGAATGAACAGGAACAAATAAGCTTTAGCTAATGTAATAAAGATACCAATTGTCGTTCCAAAGACTCCACCCACTTCATTTATTCCGAAAAGCTGGGGAATTAATATGTACGGAATAGAGAGATTCCACCCTCCCAAGTAAAGAACTGTTACAAATAATGAAGAAACTAGTAGATTTAGATAGGAAGCAACGTAAAATAAACCAAATTTTATGCCTGAATATTCGGTTTGATAACCTGCTACTAATTCTTCTTCTGCTTCTGGTAAATCAAAAGGTAGTCTTTCGCACTCTGCTAGGGAAGAAATTAAAAAAACAGTAAACCCTATAGGTTGGCGCCACAGATTCCAACCCCAAAAACCATATTTTGACTGCGCCTCAACTATATCAATTGTACTTGAACTATTAGATAATCATAGTCGGTGATAACATAACTATTCCCATCGCTATTACAAAACCGTACATGAGACTTAAGCTTCATACGGCTCCTCAATGGCCAGAAATAAATCTAAGGACCGGTTCGATATTATCTCGATATACTTGTCTTTCTTGTAGGGTAGGTAGAGTGAAGATACATCGGAGAGTCACAAATTAGACCAATGCAATTCTGTCTGCTATAATAAAAAAAATGCTTCTGAATTGATCTCATCCTTTAGAATTAAATTTTTTGCGTTGCAATTACATTAATTTATTTCATTAATATTCTATTCTTCTTTCTCACAAAAAAGGACTCTAAAAAAAATTAATAAAGGATTACTTCGTTCCCGATAGTAATTTGTTTAATCAGTGGGTAGGAGCATACTCTGGATCGGGATCATGAGGAAGTACTGCTTGATCATTTCTACCAACTTAAAGCCCCATTAGGATTCCTTTTATTTATTATTTATGCAGAAATATCCTCTTGGATAATTTACTTACATTATCTCCATTACTAATCCTTTGTGCACCTTGGTATTCCTACCCGTCCACTAATTTTTGTTCGATCCCCGGTATGGTAATACATACAATAAATAGTAATAAAAACTCCATACAGCCGACCTTTTGTACCCGCTTCAAACTATGATATGATGGCTAATCAACCAATCTTGGGGTAATCCGTTTCTACTGTTTATATTTACGTTCGCTTAACTCTTGTACCTAGGGAATGAGACTCAACCTTTTTACTGCAAATTTCTAAGCTGTTTTGTTTCACTCATATAACTATCTGGTTTAATTCATCGCCCCGAATGATGAATAAAAAAATGAGGATATCTATTCAATACATTCAACCTTTTTTACTAGAACGAAAATCGATCGGTAAAAAAAAGTACATGTCCCAACGAATCGCACGTAGAGATATTGATAGCACACATGGAGTTAGTGGTATTTCATAACTAATCGATTGAGCAGCAGCTCGTAGACCACCTAAAAAGGAATATTTATTATTCGATCCATATCCTGACATAAGAAGTCCAATAGGAGCAATACTGGAAATGGCAATCCATAAAAAAACCCCTATACTGAGATCGGCTAAAACAAGGTGATAGCCAAACGGAATTACTGAATAACTTAGTAAAATGGATATGACCGCTATAGATGGTCCGATACTGAATAAACTAATATCTCCTCTAGATGGTAGAAGATCCTCTTTCAAAAGTAGTTTGGTACCATCTGCTAGAGCTTGAAGAATTCCCAAAGGACCCGCGTATTCCGGTCCAATACGTTGTTGTACCCCTGCGGATATTTGTCTTTCTAACCACACAATAACTAGTACCCCTATTATGATTCCCAATACAGGAGTAAAAATAGGAACAAGTAAACGTATGAGCCCATAAACCTCTTGTAAGGATTCCGGTCTGGAAAAAGAATTGATAGCTTGTACTTTTGTTGTATCAATTATCATTTCAACGATCAACTTCTCCCATAATAATATCTATACTACCTAGTATTGTCATAATATCGGCCAATTTCATTCTTTTAACTAGCTGAGGAAGAATTTGCAAATTGATAAAACCGGGTGGACGTATTTTCCATCTCCAGGGAAAAACACTCCGATCGCCTATCAAAAAAATTCCCAACTCCCCTTTTGGGGCTTCCACTCTCACATAAAGTTCTTGTTTAGACAATTCGAAAGTGGGCGAAGGTTTTTTACTAATGAATCGATAATCAAAATCATTCCATTCGGAATCTTTTGTTCTATCAAAGCGCCGTACCTCTAAATTCTCATAGGGCCCCCCTGGAATTCCTTCCAGAGCCTGTTGAATAATTTTTATGGATTCCGTCATTTCACTGATTCGGACTAAATAACGAGCTAATGAATCTCCTTCTTTTTGCCATTGTACTTCCCAATCAAATTCGTCGTAACACTCATAATGATCGACTTTACGAAGATCCCATTGAATTCCGGAAGCTCGTAGCATTGGTCCCGATAAACCCCAATTTATTGCTTCCTCTCCACCAATAATGCCCACCCCTTCAACTCGTTCCAAAAAAATGGGATTACGCGTAATAAGCTTTTGATATTCAGTAACCCCTGTTAAAAAATAATCACAGAAATCCAAACATTTATCTATCCAGCCATAAGGGAGATCAGCAGCTACCCCCCCTATACGGAAATAATTATGCATCATCCGCATACCTGTGGCAGATTCGAATAGGTCATATATCAACTCCCTCTCTCGTAAAATATAGAAGAAAGGAGTCTGCGCGCCGATATCTGCCATAAACGGTCCGAGCCATAACAAATGAGAAGCTATACGACTCAGTTCTAGCATAATTACTCTAATATAGCTCGCTCTTTTCGGTACTTGAATATTTCCCAACTGTTCTGGTCCATTTACCGTTATTGCCTCTGTAAACATAGTAGCTAAATAATCCCAGCGTGTTACATAAGGAAGATATTGTATAATTGTTCGATTTTCCGCAATTTTTTCCATTCCTCTGTGTAAATAACCCAATATGGGTTCACAGTCAATAACATCTTCCCCATCTAGAGTAACGATGAGTCGAAGAACACCATGCATTGATGGGTGGTGAGGACCCATATTGACTATCATGAGGTCTTTTCTTGTAGTTGGTACAATCATATATTTTTTACCCGATTCATTACATTATTCCACGAATTGCTCAAAACGAAATGAAGTTCATCAAAATTTTAAAATATAATAAAATAAATAATATAAATAAAAAAGAAATATATAAATCAAATAATTTAAAACTCATGTTCAAATTAACTTAACGAGTTTTTAGCTCCCGAATATCCAATTTACTAATTAACTCTTTATAACGTACTCTATTTTTCTTTGACAAATAAGCCAGCAGCCGTTGACGTTTTCCCAGAATTTTCCGTAGACCTCTCTGAGATAAATAGTCTTTTCTGTGCAATTCCAAATGGGAAGTAAGTCTACGTATCTTATTGGTGAAACTAAATACTTGAAATTCAACAGACCCCTTATTTTCTTCTTTTTCTTCTTGCGAAATAACTGAAATGAATAAATTTTTTACCATAAAAAGAATTCTTCTTCCCTTTTTCTTTATTTTTTTACAGATATGGATTTTACTGATCAGTAATAATAATGCCAGTCATTTTAATTTGTTATACACAATAATCTGGATTTATTCATATAATTCTTTTTTTTTTTTCAATGCAATTAATCAATAAAATTTAAAATTTTGTGGGGATACGGATACAATAAGGGCGGTCCATTTCTAACCCACAAAAAAGAAGGGTTGGGGCCTAAGAAGATTATAACGATTCATTACTAGATATAATTGCTAAGCTAAGATAAGGTCATTGAATTAGTATCATGTACCAGAATGTAATATAACACAAGGCAAGGCGTGTGTTTATTTGTTTGTCTTCATATACCATACCGAATATGCCACTTGATCCATGGAAATGTACCATCAACCAATTATCAATCGTGGATACATATGTATCCTTGACATACTGAAACGACTACCATTATTGGTATCAAACCAATAACGATTCATACAAGCTAAATCTTCTAATCGATAATTGGGCCAAAGAAAACTTTTTAACTTACTAAATTTATTTGTATCTACATCAAGATGCTTATCCTCATAAAAAAATTGACCACAGTTCCTTGCATTTTTCCCATTGCAAAATACCCTGTTTTTATCCAAAACATTGAAATTTATCGAATTTAAACAAATTTTTATTCTCAATTCTCTACGACGTCTAGGAGATAAAATATTTTCAGGAACAATAAAATCATAACGATTTTCGTCTCTATTACCAAACAACTTTTCATGTCGTGCAATGGATTCATTAAGACCATGCGTATCAACATGTATTTTTTCTTGGCATCTTCGATTAGTTTGGTACTTACTCTTATGGACCCGTGAAACAGCTATGGTTTGGTGCATGATAAATTGTCCATCCCATTTTATGGATAACCGGGCTGGTTCAATAATAAAAAGTCCCCTTTTTATCAATTTTGCAAGAGTTATAGCCTTCGGAATCAGCATTACATCCAGACTCATTTCGTCCCTTTGAATAGAGGATATAGCCATTTCCTTTGGATTTCTCAATCTAAGGAGTAGACAATATACCTTGACATTATTGATTATTTTTTGGTTAAAAGCATTATTCCATTTCAATTGAAAAAGAAAATATCTTTTCAGGAAGAAATCCAATTCCGCTGCTATGTTGCTCTTAGATTTTTTTTTATTTCTGCGTTTTTGAATGTCTGATCCCCCATAATCTTCTTTAACATCTTTTTGTTTTTTTGATGGATCAGATGCAAGATTCTTTTGGTTTTGTGCATATGATCTAAGATCTCCTTGCACTGGATGTTGTTTTTCTTCTTGATTTCTATTCTCTAATTCAAGAGATTTTTTTTTCTTTTTATTGATTTTTTTATTTTCACTATTTTTATTTTCACTAATATTTATATAAAAAGAAAATTTTTTTAATTTTAAAAGAAGTAAATTGATTGGTATGATCCACGGTTGAATCTTATATGCATCATAAAGTAACGCAAATTCTGGGAAAAACCAAAGTTCCAGATTAGATATCGGCCAATTTAGTATTTCTTCATTCATTCCCATCCAGTCAAAAGATGCTTTTGTTTGATTGGCTGGGTTGATTTGTTTATTAATCGCGAGGTTAAAAAGATCGTTCTTATCAATTTTATTTTTATCAATTATTTGATAATAATTAATCCTAGTCTTAGTATTTTTATTAATGTTGGCGCTGGCCCCGATGTCTATATTTGTCCATTCCTCAATATCGATCTTTTTTCTAAGACAAAAATTAAGAGTTCTCCAATCAAAATATTTTCTATCCGGATTTTTATCCCTATCAATAATATAACCTTCTCGTAGATAATTACTAAGATCTATATCTCCTGAAAAATAAAAAAATTCAGGATTATATGTATTGTAATAATTATAGGGAATACCTTGGGCCTCTTTTACTTGTAATGGCGACCCACAAATATATGAACCCTTCTTATCTTCATAATGAATATATTTATTTGATAAAAGAGCATATTTGTAGTTTTTTAATTTATCTTTTTGACTCGGTAATGCATTTTCTGCATAATAGTTTTGTTTCTCGTAATGAATTAATTGGTCTTTTGAATCAAAATTTGTTGAGTTTCTATTTTGAACCATAAAAATTTGATTGATTCCATTTCTCCATTTTTGCGGTACTAATCTAGACCACCTAGTCTGAGATAAATCGTATTGATAGTGATCATTACCCATTAACCAGCTTTTCCATTCATTCATTCCAAAACCGCGAAGTTTCTTATGCTTTGATTCGGAATGAAATATTCCCTGTGTTCCAAAAAAATATTTTATTCTATACTTAATAAAAGGAATTGTTTCGTGATATTGAAATACGGATTTCAAGCGATGCTTGTTAATAACTTGGTTTTGTGATAATTTATAAAATACATATGCCTGTGACAAGGAAGAGAGGTCACAAAAAATCTGCGAATTGTTATTACTAATATTAGAATTAGAAATCGACTTTTTTATAGTCGAAAAAAAATTCATTTTTTTTTTTTCATCATTGTAACTGTATTTATCAGTAATTTGTTTTTTTGATTTAATGAAAACTTTTACATTGATTCTAAGAATGTTAATGATACGTAAAAAGATATCCATGTATAGCCTTTCAATAAAAAATTTCATAAAATAGTGACATTTACGTATTAGTCGGGCACTTCTTCTTTTTAATATCTGCCAAATCTTTTTCGGCGATTCTAATTCTAATCGTTTATCATCACAACTTGTTTCGTTAGGACTAATGTTTACATCCGTAGTTATAAATATGTTTTTCTTGTCTTTTGTGATTTTTTCGATTTGGTTTCTGATTGTACTTGTCCTATCAGCCAGATCCTTCATTTTTTTTTCTGTCAGTGAATAATTTGTCCAATCCATGGATCTAATTCGAATGGACGATTCATGAATCATCTGATTACTTATTAGAAAATTTTTTTTATTTATATTTCTATTCGATTCATATACTTCTCTCAATCCAAATAATGGAATTGGACTTACTTTTGCAAGCTCTTTCATTATTATTTTTATAAATTGAACTATTTTTATAACCCATCTTGTTCTTTCTTTTGATACCTTTAGAAACCTTTTTGTTCTTTCTTGTTTAATTTTTAGAGCTATAAAACTTTTTTTTTTTACTTTTTTCAGTTTTTTTTCAAACTGTTTCCAAATAGGTTCAAAAAAGGAAGGTCGTTTTCGGGGAGAACCAAAAGGCAGTTCGGTTTCCATTCCCCAAACTGTTAAAAAACAAAAATTATATTTTTTCCCTTTCTTTTTCGTTGAATCTCTATGATGGGATTGTCGCTTAGATCTGTGCCACGGTTTCAGACAGAAAGGAAATAGGATCTTTATCTGAATACCGTCAGTTAACCAATTTTTAGGAAATTCTGTTTCTGATAATTGAACACCATTATAGGTGCATTTAACATGCATTTCTTTATTCCACTCTTCCAAATCCTCGTACCACTCGGGTGATTGAAATAATAGCACACGTCCAATATTTTTGGCTATTATCAACGAGGGCAATACTATATATTTTCGAAAAATTGATTGAGTTACTAACACGGAACCTCTTATTGTTTGAGCAAATAGAATAGTATCCCAAGTTTCTGCTATTGTTATACGTTCATTTTCCTTTTTTTTTTTATCCTTTTCTTTTTCTTTCGCCTCTTCCTCTTCAGAATCCGAAATTTTTAATTCCGCGCCCCTCCCCATCCAATTCCTAAAAATTAAATTAAAAATTTTGGAGATATCAAAAGAAAAAAAAAAAGTTTTGTCTATTCTGTCCAAAAAAAGCGGGGAGTGCACAGTTGTTTGAAACAGTTTCCAAGTAACTGTTTTACGTCTTTGAGCACGCATGGAGCCTTTTATTATATCTCGACGAAAATCCGATTGTTGCGAATAACGTATCAAAGCCACCTCGTCTCCTTGATCACGATTACTAGTAGTATTGGGTTTTTTATTCGTTTCGTTATCAGTAAAAATTACTACACGTTTGGCTTTTCGTGAACGAATACCATGATCCTCGGTTGATTCTTCTTCTTCGTTTTCCTCTTCTTCCAAATAGTCAATCAATTTGTATGACCATCGCGGGACCTTTTTATTTATTTCATTTATTTTGATTCCAATAGATTTTTTTCTAATCGTTTGATCATTGGAATATGCTGTAATTGCATCGAATAAATATTTCGATTTATTCAAAAAATAAATCCTTTCTTGTTCTGAAA